ATGTATCTTTTAGTTTTGTTTTTCCCTTTAATTGGGGCGGTTTTAGTTGGTTGTTTTGGAAGAAAGATAGGGGAAAAGGGTGCTGGTGTTTTAACTTCCTGTTGTTTAATTATAAGTCTTTCTTATTCTGTTTTTATTGGGGCAGAAATTTTATTTAACTCAACAATAACATATATTAAGTTGTGAAAGTGATTTGACTCAGGATCTTTCCTTGTTTTTTTTGGTTTACAATTTGATTGTTTAGTTGTTATTATGTTGTTTGTTGTTTTTATTGTTTCTACTTTGGTTCATATTTTTTCTATTGCCTACATGCGAGGAGATCCCCATGTCCCACGGTTTATGTCTTATCTTTCTTTGTTTACTTTTTTAATGGTTGTTTTAGTAACAAGTGATAATTTCCTTCAGTTATTTATTGGCTGGGAGGGGGTAGGCCTTTGTTCTTATTTATTAATTAATTTTTGATTAACAAGATTAGAAGCAAACAGAGCTGCGATTAAAGCAATGTTAGTAAATCGAGTGGGGGACATTGGGTTGCTTTTAGCAATGTTTCTTATTTGAAATGTTTTTGGGACCTTAGACTTTTCTTCTGTTTTTAATTTAGTTTTTTGTTGTTCTGATCAAATTTTTTTTATTTGTTTATTCTTGTTCTTAGGAGTGGTTGGTAAATCGGCTCAATTGGGGCTACACACTTGATTACCGGATGCAATGGAAGGTTAGTTGGGCCTTTTAATTAAAAAATTAATTAAAAACTCCACTATGCACTGGAAAGACAATCGTCTATCAGTGGGCTAAAAAAACTTTTTATGGATGCCCAAGAGACTTTATGTGGCCTACTTTTTTTTATATTATAAAAGCTTTTGTTGTTCTTGTCCCTTTACTTATTGCTGTGGCATATTTAACTTTAGCAGAACGAAAGGTTTTAGGGTACATGCAAGCAAGAAAAGGACCTAATGTGGTTGGGGGGGGGTTGCTTCAGCCTTTTGCGGATGGGATTAAGTTATTTCTTAAAGAAATGGTTATTCCCCATCGAGTGAGTGGGTTTGTTTATCTTTTAGCCCCAGTTCTTTCTTTTATTTTGGCTTTTATTGTTTGGGGTATTCTCCCTTATAATAAGGGGGTTGGAATAAGTGATTTTAAAATTGGTCTTTTATGAATCATGGCGATTTCTTCTGTGAGTGTTTATGCTATTTTAATGTCGGGCTGAGGCAGTCGTTCTAAATATGCTTTTTTAGGTGCGGTCCGAGCTGCGGCGCAAATGATTAGTTATGAGGTTTCTATTGGTTTAATTATTATTTCTGTTCTTTTATGTGTTGGGTCTTTGTCTTTAAATGAAATTGTATTAACACAAAATGAAATTTGGTTTTTTTTTCCCCTTTTTCCTGTTGTTATAATGTTTCTCGTTTCTATTTTAGCAGAAACAAATCGTGCTCCCTTTGATTTAACAGAAGGAGAGTCGGAGCTAGTGTCGGGGTACAACGTAGAGTACGCTTCGATGTCTTTTGCTCTATTTTTTCTTGCCGAATATGCTCATATTATATTTATGAGTTGTTTAACTGTTCTTTTATTTTTTGGAGGATGGTTGCTTTTGCCCCTTGGTTTTAAAACCGTTTTTATTGTTTTATTTTTTTTATGGGCACGGGCCTCTTTCCCTAGGGTCCGGTATGATCAATTGATGGCCCTATTATGAAAGGGGTATTTACCTTTAAGTTTAGGGATTGTTATTTTTGTTGCCAGTATTTTATTCGGGTTTAATGGTTCTCCTCCGATTTAATGTGCCACTGGTCAAAGCCTGGTTTTGTTTGGAGGTTGTTTAAAAAACATTAATGAGTGGTGCTTATTTTGATCAATTTAATATTGTGTGATTATTTGGTGTGACGAACTCGGCAATAATGATGGGCCTTACAGTTATTATTGTTTTATTGTTTTTAAATGGGGTGGATCTCATCCCAAAAAGATGGCAATCTATTTTAGAGTTAATATATAGTCATTTTTATCGTGTTATAGAAGACAATTTGGGAGGGGAGGGGTTGAAGTATTTCTCTTTTGTTCTCTCTCTTTTTTTCTTTGGGGTTTGTTTGAATGTGCTGGGTTTATGCCCATATGTTTTTACTCCAACCGTTCATATTATAGTTACATTGGGTTTATCTTTTTCAATAATCATCGGTGTCACTCTTGCTGGTTTTTGGAGGTTTAAGTGAGATTTTTTTAGTGTTTTTATGCCAAGCGGAGCCCCTCTTGGGCTTGCCCCTTTGTTAGTTTTAATTGAAACAGTTAGTTATATCTCACGGGCTATTTCGTTAGGAGTTCGTTTGGCGGCTAATTTATCGGCTGGGCATCTATTATTTGCTATTTTAGCTGGGTTTGGGTTTAATATGTTAATTGCAAGTGGGCCGGCGGGGCTATTGCCCTTGTTAATAATGGTTTTTATAACACTATTAGAAGTGGCGGTGGCCGTAATTCAGGCTTATGTTTTTTGTTTATTAACGACTATTTATTTAGCAGACACACTGATTTTACATTAATGGGTCTTTTTTGGCTAGTTCTTTTTGTTGGGATCATAAGTGTGACGGGGGCTTCAAGAGAAAAAAGGAGTGTGTTAAAAAAACGGGCCTTAGAGTGATCTATGGCTATTTTTTTTAGCTCTTTAGTTTTGTGGGGCGGATTTGACTGAGAAGGACATTTTCAATTTATTCATCAAATAGAATGAGAAATGCTTTTTATCTTGGACTGAGGCCCTATTATTTTTGCCTTGGATGGTGTTTCCTTGTTTTTTTTGCTTTTAACAACTTTTTTAATACCGATTTGTGTTTTAATCAGTCAAAAATCTATCCGGTTTTTATTTAAAGAATTTCTTTTATGTTTATTTTTTTTAGAAGTGTTTTTAGTCGGTGTGTTTTTGGTGTTTGATCTTCTTTTATTTTATATTTTTTTTGAGGGGATTTTAATCCCAATGTTCTTTTTAATTGGAATTTGGGGGTCCCGAGAAGAAAAGGTTCGCGCTTCTTTTTATTTTTTTTTTTTTACTTTTGCGGGGTCCGTGTTTTTTTTTTTTACAATCCTTTTTTTGTATCGAACAACAGGGGCAACAGATTATTTTCTTTTGCTTAATCTTAGGCTGTCTCCCAATGTTCAGAAGTGGGCCTTAATTGGCGTCTTTCTTAGTTTTGCAGTTAAAATTCCCTTAATCCCGTTTCATATTTGGCTTCCCCAAGCACATGTTGAAGCCCCTGTTGCGGGCTCAGTTATTTTAGCTGGGATTTTATTAAAACTAGGGGGGTATGGGGTTTTACGTTTTTCTTGGCCTCTCTTCCCTGCGGCTTCTTTATATTGATCTCCTGTTATTGTTTTTTTTTCTGTTTTGGCTGTTGTTTATGGGGGTTTAATGACATGTCGTCAGGTTGACTTTAAACGACTAGTTGCTTATTCTTCGGTGGCACACATGGGCTTAGTTCCTCTAGGGGTTTTTACACATATTATAGAAGGGCTTGTTGGAGCTGTTTTTTTAATGTTAGCCCATGGTTTTGTTAGTTCCGCTCTTTTTATTGGGATTACGTATTTATATGATCGCCATCATACTCGTTTAATTAAATATTATCGTGGCTTGGCTTTAACGATGCCGCTTTTTGCTATTTCAATGTTAATTTTGTCCTTAACAAACATGGGCTTCCCGTTAAGTAGTAATTTTGTTGGAGAGTTTTTTTCTTTGTTAGCAGCTTTTAAATATCATTTGGGGGTTGGGGGTTTTGTTGTTTTAGGAGTTATTTTTTCTGTTGTTTATTCTCTTAGTTTGTTTAATCGGATTTCCTTTGGGGGCGGTTCTAATTATCTTCTTTTTAACAGAGATTTAAGTCGACAAGAAGCTTTTGTCATGCTTCCTTTTCTTGTAATTATTTTTTTTGGGGGCGTTGTCCCTTTTTTTATTCTTGATTTAATAAGAAATTGTCTTGTGTTTAGTCCGATTGGATAGTCCTTCGGTTTGCGGGCCGTGTTTGCTGTTTTTGTATTAATGGTGTGTCCTTTGGTTTTGGGGAAAATAAAGTGTTTGGTCTGGGTTATACATGCTAGTGGAGGCGAACAGGTGAGGAGGAAATAAAAAAGATTTTTTTTTATTTTTTGTATTAGGAAAAGAGGCGTTTTTTTCTTTTTTCCGAAGACGCATGGTTTAACCACATTTTCACTGAGACAAGGGAAGACTTAGCAGCAGTAAAGAATTTTGTGCAATATACGAAAGTGGGACATGGGCAGAACGAAGGAACCTGTCAAATTAAGTGCCAGCAGACGCGGTGAAACTTAAAGGTTTGTTTTTTTTTTTAGGCAAAAAGTGTGTGAAAGGAAAGAGTTTTAAGTAAATAGAATTTTTTTAGTAATGGTTAAATGTTAAAAGAAAAAAAAAGAATTTTCAATGTGAAGACGATTTATTTGGTTCTTAGACACGAAGGCTATGGTAATAAACAGGATTAGATACCCTGGTAGTCTGTGCAGTAAACAGAAATCGCTTGAGTAGTACGGTCGCAAGACTAAAATTCAAAAAACTTGGCTGTTCATTGTTAATTAGAGGAGCGTGTTGCTTAATTCGATAATCCGCGAGTTACCTTACCCAAACTGGAGCTTTTACAGGTGTTGCATGGCCGTCGTCAATTTATGTTTGAGACAAATAGGTTTAACCCTACAAAGGTTGAAGTCAGGTCTTATTGCCTTTATGTTTAGGGGTTAAATGCGCTACATTTTTTTATTCAAATTAAAATAAAAGTTCGGGTGGGTCTTTGAAAAAAGAACCTCAAGTTGAATTTAATAGTAATTGAAAAGTAGAGCGTTTCAATGAATTAAAGGCAATGTTAGTACAAATTGCCCGTCGCCTCTGCTAAGGTGTTCAAAGCAGAGTAAGTCGTAACATAGTAAGGGTGAGGGAACTGGCTCTTCGGATGCAAAAGGATTTTTCTTTTAAAAAGATAGTTTGACGCATAACTATTTTAGAATCACTAAAAACATAGATGCCTAGTTATGACTATCATCTTGTGGAGTTTTCTCCTTGACCTTTTATTGGGGCTGCCGGGGCCTTCTTCTTGACTGTGGGGGCAGTTGTTTTTTTTCATTATGGTTTGACTTTTTTTTTGGGTTTAGGGGCGCTGATTGTACTTGGGGTGATGTTTGTTTGATGACAAGACATTATACGAGAAGCGACTTTTCAGGGACACCATTCTTTAGTTGTAAAGCAAGGCCTTAAGTATGGCATGCTTTTGTTTATTCTTTCAGAAGTTTTGTTTTTTTTTTCTTTTTTTTGAGCTTTTTTTCATAGTAGTTTGGCTCCGGCTATTGAACTTGGGGTTGTGTGACCACCGCAAGGTGTTCATGCGCTAAATCCTTTTTCTGTTCCATTGTTAAACACGGCCGTTTTATTGAGTTCTGGGGCATCGGTAACGTGGGCCCATCATGCTATAATAAGTGGGAATAAGAAAGAAGCGGTTGCAGGTTTGTCTTTGACTATTTTATTGGGTGTGGTGTTTACAGGTTTACAGGCCCTTGAATATTATGAAGCTCCCTTTGCTCTTTCCGATTCTGTTTATGGCTCCACTTTTTTTGTTGCAACAGGGTTTCATGGGTTACACGTGATAATTGGAACAACTTTTTTGTTTGTTTGTTTTCTTCGGTTACTTTCCAATCAGTTTACCCGTAGCCAACATCTGGGTTTTGAAGCGGCAAGTTGATATTGGCATTTTGTCGATGTTGTTTGGTTGTTTTTATATCTTTCAATTTATTTGTGGGGTTCTTAGGGTTTTTTAGAGATGAGCCAGAGGCTTGGGTTTTGGGGTTTCAGGATGTGGCAGACCCGGTAGTAGAAGAAATTGTTTTTTTTCATGATCAAGTAATGTTTTTATTAATCATTATTGTCACTGTTGTTTTATGGCTTATTGTGGAAGCTTTTTGAAATAAATTTTATGATCGTAATTTAGTTGATGGTACTTTTTTAGAAATTGTTTGAACAATAATCCCCGCTGTTATATTGATTTTTATTGCACTACCCTCGTTAAAATTGTTGTATTTAATGGACGAAATCATTTCTCCTGCTTTAACAATTAAAGTCATTGGCCATCAATGATATTGGTCTTATGAATACTCTGATTATGAAGGCGAGACGTTAGCCTTTGATTCTTATATGGTTCCGTCTTCGGATTTAATTTCAGGGAAAAACCGTTTACTTGAAGTGGATCAAAAACTTGTTGTTCCAATTGGAACTCATATAAGATTTTTAGTGACGGGAGCCGATGTCTTGCATTCTTTTGCGGTCCCTTCTTTAGGATTAAAAGTAGACGCTGTGCCTGGCCGTTTAAATCAAACTGGTGTTTTTATCAAACGACCGGGGGTTTTTTTTGGGCAATGCTCTGAGATTTGTGGGGCGAATCACTCTTTTATGCCTATTGTTATAGAGGGAGTCGGGTTAAATGAATATATTCAACACCTAAGCTTTTGGCGAGATGTATTATAAGTATTTAGTTGTTGTCATGGTTTTATTTTTATTAGGAGGTTGGGGGGTAGTTTTAAATCGAGGACATTTTATTATAATGATTGTTTCAATTGAACTTGTTTTATTAGCAACCTTTTTTTTTTTTTTGATAAATTCTAAGGAAATAGACGCTTTAATAGAACAGGTTTTTATGATAATGGGTTTGACAATTGCGGCGGCAGAGTCTTCTATTGGCTTGGCTCTTTTAGTGGCCTATTACCGAATTAGGGGAACGATTGTTTTAAAATCCTTTAGTTCTTTACGGGGTTAATATGGTGGGTTTCTTTTTTTTTGTTTTAATAGCAGTTGTCTTAGCCGGGGTATTTTCTAGTATTTCTTTTTTTATTGGAGAAAAAAGACCGGACCGAGAAAAAGTGTCTGCTTATGAGTGTGGGTTTGTACCTTTTAGTTTTCTGGGGCGCCCCTTTTCTGTGCGGTTCTTTTTAATTGGTATTTTGTTCTTAATTTTTGACTTAGAAATTTCTTTTTTATTTCCTTGGTGTGTTTTATATAATTCACTTGGACCTTTTGGGTTTTGAGCCATGGTTGGGTTTTTGTTTATATTAACTGTTGGCCTGGTTTATGAGTGACTAAAAGGAGGGCTAGAATGGGAGTAAAAAAAGTAGAAGAAAAAGTCCTGTCTATTATGAGATTAATAGATTAATTTTATACCAACTCCGGTTTCTGCCTTAATCCATGCGGCAACAATGGTTACGGCAGGTGTTTTTTTGTTAATTAGAGCTTCCCCTCTTTTTGATGTTGTTCCTTTTATGTTGGTTTTTATAACGATAATAGGGGTGTTAACAGTTTTTGTTGCGGGAACAATTGGTCTTGTTCAAAATGATTTAAAAAAAATAATTGCTTATTCCACTTGTAGTCAATTGGGGTATATGGTTGTGGCTTGTGGTCTTTCTCATTTTTCTATTGGTCTTTTCCACTTAATGAATCATGCTTTTTTTAAGGCTTTGTTATTTTTAAGTGCTGGTTCTTTAATTCATGCAATGATAGACGAACAAGACATAAGAAAAATGGGGGGCTTATTACAAATCATACCTTTGACTTATATTTTTTTTATTATAGGCTCTTTTTCTTTAATGGGATTTCCTTTTTTAACCGGGTTTTATTCTAAAGACTTAATCTTAGAAGTTACTTTTGGGCAATATTATTTAATTTTTGTTTATTGGCTAGGTTGTTTTTCTGTTTTATTAACAGCAATGTATTCAATCCGTTTGGTTTATTATGCCTTTTTCTCTAATACAAATTCCAAAAGGGCGGTTTTTGCCTCGTTAAAAGAGGGAGAGGGCCTTTTGTTGGCCCCTTTGGGGGTTTTAGCCTTAGGTAGTCTTTTTTGGGGTTATTTATGTAAAGAAATTGTGTGGTCTTTTCAAATGGGGCTTTCGCCAATGCTTTTTTTTAAAATAAAAATGCTTCCTGTTATAGTAAGTATTATGGGGGCATTGGGGGTTATTTTTGTTTTATTTAATTTTTCTTCTAAAATATTGTTTTTTTTGTTTTCTCTTTATACCTTTTTTGGCTCTGCTTGACAAATAAATTCTTTTTTTAATTTTTTTTTTATAAAAAAAATCTATAAAACGGGGCATCTGATTATGAATTTAACTGTTGACAAAGGTGTCTTAGAGCTGGTTGGGCCCAGGGGCCTTGTTCAATTTCTAGTCCGCCAAATTCAAAGACTTAGTGATTTACAGTCGGGGCAAGTTTTTAATTATGCTTTAGTTATACTAATTGGTGTTGTCATATTTATTTGGGGAGGTTTTTTTAGCCGGGTTTTTTAAGAAAAAAAGCATTATGTTAAAGCAAAATTTAATTCGTTGATTTTTTTCTACAAGCGACAAAGTCCGGGATTTTTTATATTTAGTGTTTGGTGGGGGAGCGGGTTTAATAAGAACTGCTTTTAGGCGGACTTGTGTTTTTTTTTCTTTCGCTCTGACTCCTACAGGGACTTACCTGTTTTGGGTGCATATACTACTGTTTTTGTTTTATGTTTTATTTAGTTATATTTTTTCTTTTGGTTTCTGGGGGGAGCCTGTTTTTTGTGTGGAGCCAGCTCCGGAGTATTCTCAGCATTCGATCCCTCCATTTCTGCATGTGGAACCCGATTAGAGCATGCCGTCCAATGTGACTTTAATTGGGTCGGAGTGTCCTGTATTTAAACAACCGGCTCATTTTGTGGCGGGAAATGTTAAGATCCCCAGGCTCAGGGTGGTTCCAGAAGAGCCGGCAGCTGCTCCAAACGAGTGTATCTGTGGTTAGGCTTAGGATTTGTTATTTTTGTTGCCAGTATTTTATTCGGGTTTAATGGTTCTCCTCTGATTTAATGTGCCACTATGAAAAGAAAACCCTCTTTTGTCTCTGGTCAATGGATTCTTAGTGAATTTGCCCTCTCCCTCCAACATAAGTTATTTTTGAAATTTTGGGTCTTTATTGGGCCTGTGTTTGGTGCTACAAATTATAACAGGCTGTTTTTTGTCTATGCATTATTGTCCAGATGTTAATTTAGCTTTTGCTTCTATCGGCCATATTATGCGGGATGTGAACTCTGGTTTTTTATTAAAATATTTACATGCAAATGGTGCTGCGTTATTTTTTTTTTGTCTTTATGTTCATGTTGGGCGGGGCTTGTATTATGGGAGTTATTTGAAATTTCATGTTTGAAGTGTTGGGGTTGTAATTTTTTTATTAACGATGGCGACGGCTTTTATGGGTTATGTTTTGCCTTGAGGGCAAATGTCTTTTTGAGGAGCCACTGTTATCACAAATTTATTGTCTGCTATTCCTTACTTTGGGGTAGACATTGTTCAATGGGTTTGAGGGGGTTTTAGTATTTCTGGGGCAACCTTAAATCGGTTTTTTAGTTTACATTTTTTACTTCCTTTTTTTTTGGTTGTTTTTGTTTTGATTCATTTAATGTATTTACATGTTGATGGGTCAAATAACCCGACTGGGTTAAACTCTTCTAATGAGAATGTTTCTTTCCATACTTTTTATACTTCAAAAGATCTTTTTGGGTTTTTTTTTCTTTTTCTTTATTTTTGTTTGTTTGTTTTTTTTTGACCTAATTTGTTGGGGGACTCGGAAAACTTTATTCAAGCGAACTCTTTGGTCACTCCTGTGCACATTCAGCCAGAATGGTATTTTTTATTTGCTTATGCAATCTTGCGTTCAATACCCAATAAGTTGGGGGGGGTTATTGCAATGTTTTGTAGCATTTTAGTTTTGTTTTTACTACCAATTTTACACAAAAGTGTACTAAAGGGGTGTTCTTTTCGCCCTCTTGGGCGTGTCGCCTTTTGATTTTTGCTTGTTGATTTCGGTCTTTTAACTTGAATTGGGGCACAGGTAGTCGAAGAGCCTTTTATTACAATTGGTCAGATTCTTTCTTTTTTTTATTTTTTTTATTTTTTAGTTCTTGTTCCTGTCCTTGGTCTTTTAGAAAACCAATTATTAAAAAAAGATTAGCGAGTTTTTTTTTTTAGGGTGTTCTCTTTTGACTTTAGTTATTTTAGGCCTCCATAGTTTTCTTTTAAAGTTTTCTGTTTTTTTTTTATTAATTTTTTTTTCTCTTTATTCTTTTAATTTAGAAGGGGGGAAAGTTCTTGTTTTAATTGGGGTTTTTGCTGTTTTATTTTTATTGGGGCCAAAAAAAGAAGAACAAACAGAGGTTCCTGTTTTAAGCTTAATTATTGTTTTTGGTATTTTTTGTTTAATTTCTTCTACTAATTGACTTTCTGTTTATTTAGCAATCGAACTTTCTACTCTTTGTTTTTTTGTTTTAATTGCCCGCGGATCGGGGTATAGCGCAGAAGCAGGGTTAAAGTATTTTGTTTTAGGTGCGCTTTCTTCTGGTTTGTTTTTATTTGGGTGTGCTTTATTATGTGGTATTGGGGGGAATGTACATCTGGCATATCTAGATCTAATTATTAACTCGAAACAAACTTTTTCGGATGTCTGTCCTCCAGTCGGGTATATTTTAATTTTGGGAGCCCTTTTTTTTAAATTGTCTGTTGCTCCTTTTCATATGTGGGCTCCAGATGTATATGAAGGAGCCCCAACAAAAATTGTTTTATTATTGGCCACTGTGCCGAAGATAGGGATTTTTTCTCTTTTAATTACGCTCGGTTTGCCGGTTAATTCTTTATTAATTGGGGTTGTTTTTTCTTTATTTGTTGGAGCTTTAGGGGCCTTAAACCAAACAAAAATTAAACGACTATTGGCCTATAGTAGTATTGGTCATATGGGCTTTATTCTATGGGGCTTCGAGAGTGGTTCCTTTGAAAGCTTACAAGCCAGTTTGGTCTATCTTTTTATATATGTTATTATGACTATCTGTGTTTTTTCTCTTATATTGGGCTTTCATTTATATAAGAATTTACTTATAGAATTTAGTGGGGTGTCTCGATTTTTACCTCTTTTTGCCGTTACTTTAGGCGTCGTATTTTTTTCTATTGCTGGAATTCCTCCTTTTGCAGGGTTTTTAAGTAAATGAGTTGTTTTGTTGTCTGGAGTACTTTCTCAGTCTTATTTTGTTTTTCTATTTGCCGTTTTTTGTTCTGTAATAGGAGGTGTTTATTATGTTAGAATTGTCAAAATACTTTTTTTTCAAAAAAACTTTTATCTTTTAATTACGATAAAAGCTCTAAGAAAAGAATTACACTTAAATTTTAAAAAAGTCTTTTTGGTTGGTCTTTGTCTTTATTTTATTCTGTTTCTTTTCATGGCTCCTCATTTAGGGTTTTTTTTTGCTTCTCAAACAATAATGATATTGTTTTAAGGTGGGCGTTTCTTTTTTTTTTATTTTTGGGGCAATTGGTTCTGGGATAATGGTTATTTCTGCATTAAACCCTGTCTTTTCTCTTTTTTGATTGGTTATCGTTTTTATTAATTCTGCAGTTTTTTTTCTTTTGTTAGGAGTTGATTTTATTGCTTTAATGTTTTTGTTGGTTTATGTTGGGGCCATTGCTGTTTTATTTTTGTTTGTTATTATGTTGTTAAATTTAACGGATTATCCTCCTGCTTTTTTTAAAAGAGAGGCCGACATGACAAATTATATTCCGATTGGGTTCCTTATAGGTGTCTTTTTTTTTTCTGAGGCCTCTTCTAGTTGATTCGTTTTGGGACCTTTTCAAAAAGAGAACTGAGACTTGTCTTTTCCTTGACTTATTATTTCTTATCATAATATAGAGGCGCTGGGGCAAGTTTTATATGTTGTTTGTTGTTGTTTATTTATTTTGGCCAGCTTTATTCTTTTAGTTGCTATGATAGGAGCTATTTTTTTAACTCAAGATAAAGCCCCCTTGGGCAAAACACAACAGCTTCTGGGGGGATAAAGTGAAGATAGGCCGCGTTTGCGCAGGAAACCAATAAAAAATTTTATGACAGAGACACTGAACTGTACTGATTATGTTTTTGATTGTGCCGAACTCATAGTGGAAGGTGTGCATATTGCGGCTTGCCTTATCACATTTTATTTTTTTGAATTAGCAAATTACCTTGTGGAGTGATTTCCCATATCCTAGATTTGTTTTATTCATTTTTGGGTCTAATGATAAGAAAGCTTTTATTGGGTGTTTTCTATAATTGCATAAAAGTATATTGGTCTTATTCCTTTTTGGGGCTAATTATAAGTAAACAATTGTTGAGTTTTTTTTTTAACGATAGGGGGTCCATTTGAGACTCAGAGATATCCCTTAGGCGGTGCCATGGTCTTATGGACCCTCTGTCCTCCCCGGTGGGGGTTAGGCTAAAATAAACCGTTTGCCTTCAAAGCAAAAACTGTGGGTGTGAGTCCCGCACCTCTAGCTCATGCCGCAGTTAGACACTGGTCTTTTTTTTATTCAATATGGGGGTACTTGTGTGTTTTTTTTTTTATTATTTTTTTTTCTTGTTTTTTTTATTCTGCCGCAAATAAAAAAACAATTTTTTTTTCGAAAGAAAATAAAGATGTTTTTATTTGATTTTAATGATAAATAAATATTTAATTCGTTGAGTTTTTTCTACAAACCACAAAGATATCGGTACTTTATATTTAGTTTTTGGGGTTGGGGCGGGTTTAATTGGAACGGCTTTTAGTATGCTTATACGACTGGAGCTTTCTGCGCCGGGGGCGATGCTGGGGGACGATCATCTTTATAATGTCATTGTAACAGCACATGCTTTTATTATGATTTTTTTTTTAGTTATGCCCGTTATGATTGGTGGGTTTGGTAATTGGTTGGTTCCACTATATATTGGAGCCCCTGATATGGCTTTCCCCCGATTAAACAATATTAGTTTTTGGTTGTTGCCGCCGGCATTGTTTTTATTATTGGGTTCGGCTTTTGTAGAACAAGGAGCAGGAACAGGGTGAACGGTTTATCCCCCGTTGTCCAGTGTCCAAGCACACTCCGGGGGTTCTGTTGACATGGCGATTTTTAGTCTCCATTTGGCTGGGGCTTCTTCTATTTTAGGGGCAATAAACTTTATTACTACAATTTTTAATATGCGGGCCCCGGGTATTACGTTTAATAAAATGCCTTTGTTTGTTTGGTCTATTTTAATCACTGCTTTTTTATTGCTTTTATCTTTACCTGTTTTAGCCGGTGCTATTACAATGCTTTTAACAGATCGTAATTTTAACACCACTTTTTTTGAGCCTTCAGGGGGGGGGGATCCGATTTTATTTCAGCATTTATTTTGGTTTTTTGGACACCCAGAAGTTTATATTTTGATTTTACCGGGCTTTGGGATGATCTCTCAAATTATTCCTACTTTTGTTGCAAAAAAACAAATTTTTGGATATTTAGGAATGGTTTATGCAATGCTTTCTATTGGGCTTCTTGGGTTTATTGTATGGGCACATCATATGTTTACTGTTGGTATGGATGTTGATACAAGGGCATATTTTACAGCAGCAACGATGATAATTGCTGTTCCTACGGGGATTAAGGTTTTTAGTTGATTAGCTACTGTTTACGGGGGGGTTTTAAGATTAGACACTCCAATGCTTTGGGCTATGGGATTTGTTTTTTTATTTACATTAGGCGGGCTTACTGGGGTAATTTTAGCCAATAGTTCTCTTGATATTGTTCTTCATGATACATATTATGTTGTAGCACATTTTCATTATGTCCTTTCTATGGGGGCCGTGTTTGCTATCTTTGGGGGGTTTTATTATTGAATAGGAAAAATTAGTGGTTATTGTTATAATGAGCTTTTTGGAAAAGTTCATTTTTGGTTGATGTTTATCGGAGTAAATTTAACTTTTTTCCCCCAACATTTTTTAGGTTTAACGGGGTTCCCCAGACGATATTCTGATTTTGCAGATTCTTTTGCTGGTTGGAACCTAATTAGTTCTTTTGGTTCTGTTATTTCTATTTTAGGTGTTATATGATTTTTATATCTTGTTTTTGACTTTTTTGTTTCAGAGGAAAGGTTTTTAGGTTGAAAAGGAGGAAGTTCTATAGAATGAAAACATTCTTCTCCTCCTGAGTCTCACACTTATAACGAATTGCCTTTTGTGTTTAGAGTTCTAAGAGAAGCATCATAAGAAAGACTAAGGGTAAGTCGTCGGGCTCATGCCCCGAAAAAGTGAGTTCAAGTCTCACTCTTATGAAAGCGGCCGTACAAAAAAAAAAACAAAGAAGATAACTAAGAGAGGCTAAAACTAAACGGTATACTTTTCGAAACGGCGGACAGACGCTTTACTTGTTGCTTTGCGTAAAAGCGAGTTTTATTTGAAACTGAAACATCTTAATACTAAGGAAAAATCAAACGAGATTCCGAAAGTAGTGGCGAGCGAACTTGGAGTTATGTTAAAGGTGATCATAGATCTAAATTAAACGTTAGTTTATACTGATAGCAAGAGTACTGTGAAGGAAAGTTGAAAGAGAGTTGAAAAGAGCTTGAATCGATTGTTTTTTAAGCAGTTATTAAATAGCGTACCTTTTGTATAATGGGTAAAAAAGATTAATTTGGCAGATTTAAAAAGGTAAGTTAAAAGAGATTTTTTTAGTCAAAAAGCCCGAAACCAAGTGATTTAATCATGGACAGTAAAAAGAACGAACTGGTGGTTGTTGCAAAACCCTCAGAGGATTTGTGATTAGGGGCTAAACACTAACCGAACTTGGATATAGCTGGTTTTCTGCGAAAATTATTTAAGTAGTGCTCTTTTTCTTTTGTTTTAGTTGTCATTTTATAAAAAAAAAAGAAAAGAAAAGAAGACAAACAAAAGATGAAAAGATTTTTTGTTAAAAGAGAAAAGCTCAAATCAGAAGTTATAGGCATTTGTTTTTAAGTGTTAAAGCAAAAGAAAATTTAGACAATAAAAAAGTGGGCTTGGAGCCAGCTATCTTTTAAAAAGTGCGTAGTTGTTTATTTAAAGCTTTTTATTTTTGTAAAAATTTGGATGGCTAAAAAAAACCTTAAACTCTGAAAATAAAAATATTTAGTAGCAGAATAAACTGTTTTTTCAGTAGGAATAATTTTTACATGAGTAATCTAAATGTTATTTTTTTTTTCTTTATTTTACCAGTTGCTCTGGGTTATACAGCTTCTAAGGGTTTCCTATGAATTCTTTAATAAAAATGTGTGTTATCAGGAAAAATAAAAATAATTACTGTTTGTCTAATTAAGAAAGAGAAAAAAAGAGAAACGTTTTTTTAAAGAACTCGGCAAACAAGAACTTCGACTGTTTACCAAAAACATAGCTTTTTGTTTTTTATAAAAGGTGATACCTGCCCAGTGGTTGTATCTAAAAAAGTTTGTTTTGCTTACTAATAATGACAATTAAATGGCCGCGGTAACACTGACTGTGAAAATGTAGCGCAATCAATTGTCAATTAATTGTTGACCGGTATGAATGGTGTCACGAAAGTTCTTCTGTTTTAAAAAAACACTCAAGGAAATTGAATTTGTAGTGAAGATGCTACATTAAAATTGTTAGACGAGAAGTCCCCATGGAGCTTTACTGAAAGCCTAAAAAAAATTTTTTATTTATTTATAGGCTAGACAGTTTTGTTGGGGTGATAGTTTTTTAAAAAGTAACGAAAACGAACTATGACGCATGTTTCACTCTGAAAACTTGAAGAGACATTTGGGGTGTGTTTTATGATCTATTGTTTTGAATGAAAAAGATAATGAAAGCAGATAAAAGTTACCCTGGGGATAACAGCGCTATAACGTTTGAGAGTTAATTAACGACGGTGTTTGCGACCTCGATGTTGAATTGCAGCATCCTGGGGTGCAGTAACTCCCAAGGGTTGGTTTGTTCATCCATTAAAGCTGTACATGATTTGAGTTAAAAGCGTGGTAACACAGCTTGGTTTCTATCTACAATTTTTAAACATAAGTGTTTTGTTTTTTAGTACGAAAGGATCCAAAATCAATAGTTCTCTAAATATATAGCTATTCTTTAAACCAGGACTGCTTCTAAAAAGAAAAAAGAAATATTTTTTGTTTAATTTTTTTTTGT